TTAAAAATAAGCTAAATTAAGCTTTTGGGCTCATACCTCAAATATAAAGATTATTCTTTTTTTTAAAAAATAAAGTGCCTGATTAAAGGATTATTCTGATAGGATAAATTAAGTAAATTTTTACCTTTATTATATTTTATAGAATTAAACTATATCCTATAATATCAAAAATTATCGTGCCCCTTACACTAAAATATATTTTAATAAATAAATATTTAATATTTATTATTGATTTTTAATCATATTTTTAATTACCCTCATAATTAACTCTAATAAAATATTTTTTTATTTTATTTTATTTTTTAGTACTTTAATCTCTATTTCATCCACATCTTGATTTGGTTGTTGAATTGGATTAGAAATTAACCTCTTAAGATTTATCCCTCTAATTTCTAGACCTAACAATATAGTTTCTTCTGAAGCATCATTAAAATATTTTCTTATTCAATCTATTGCCTCTATTAATTTTTTATTTTGTATTATTATAAAAATAATTATTTTTCAAAATTTTGAAATTAATAATTTAATAGCTATTTTAATTAATTCCTCCCTCTTAATGAAAATAGGGGCTAGTCCCTTTCATTTTTGATTTCCTAATGTTGTAGAAGGTTTATCTTGATTAAATAATTATATTTTAATAACATGACAAAAAATTACCCCCATAATTCTTTTATCATATTTTTTTTATAGTAATTTTATTATATTTATTTTTATTTTAAATTCAATTATTGGAGCTCTTGGAGGATTAAATCAGACTTCTTTACGCAAACTTATAGCTTTTTCCTCAATTAATAATTTAGGTTGAATATTAGCTTCCATTTCTATTAGAGAAAATTTATGAATTTTTTACTTATCTTTTTATTCTTTTTTAATTTCTCTTATATGTGCCTTATTTTATTTAATAAATGTATATTTTATTAATCAATTATTTATTTTTAATGTTAATTATTTTATTAAACTTTTTTTTTTTATTAATTTTTTATCTTTAGGGGGGCTTCCTCCTTTTATTGGATTTTTTCCTAAATGAATTATTATTAATTTTTTATTAATTAATAAATTATTTATTATTACTTTTATTTTTATTATAATAAGATTAATTATATTATTTTTTTATATTCGAATTATTTATTCATCATTTATATTTAATTATATAAAATTAAAATGAATTAAATTATTTCTTAAAAATAAATATATTAATATTCTTAATATTATCTCATTTATTTCATTATTAGGTATAATTTTTAGAACTTTTTTTTTTATATAAAAGGTTTTAAGTTAAATTAAACTAATAATCTTCAAAATTATTTATAAAGAATTATTCTTTAAGCCTTAATAATAAACTTATCCCTTAAAATTTGCAATTTTATATCATTTTTAAACTTGACTATAAAGCTAATTTAATAAAAAAGAAAACCTCTTATAAATAAATTTACAATTTATCGCCTATATTTCAGCCATTTTATTTTGCGAAAATGACTGTTTTCCACAAATCACAAGGATATTGGAACTTTATATTTTATTTTTGGAATTTGATCTGGCATAGTTGGCACTTCTTTAAGTCTTTTAATTCGAGCTGAATTAGGTAATCCTGGATCTTTAATTGGTGATGATCAAATTTATAATACTATTGTAACAGCTCATGCTTTTATTATAATTTTTTTTATAGTAATACCTATTATAATTGGAGGATTTGGTAATTGATTAGTCCCTCTAATATTAGGAGCTCCTGATATAGCTTTCCCCCGAATAAATAATATAAGATTTTGATTATTACCCCCCTCTCTAACTCTTCTTATTTCTAGAAGTATTGTAGAAAATGGGGCAGGTACTGGTTGAACTGTTTATCCCCCTTTATCCTCTAATATCGCCCATGGTGGAAGTTCTGTAGATTTAGCTATTTTTTCTCTTCATTTAGCAGGAATCTCTTCTATTTTAGGTGCTGTTAATTTTATTACTACTATTATTAATATAAAATTAAATAATCTTTCATTTGATCAAATACCTTTATTTGTGTGATCTGTGGGTATTACTGCTTTATTATTACTTTTATCTTTACCTGTATTAGCTGGAGCTATTACTATATTACTTACTGATCGTAACTTAAATACTTCTTTTTTTGACCCTGCAGGAGGGGGAGATCCTATTCTTTATCAACATTTATTTTGATTTTTTGGTCATCCAGAAGTGTATATTTTAATTTTACCTGGATTTGGGATAATTTCACATATTATTTCTCAAGAAAGTGGTAAAAAAGAAACATTTGGATCTTTAGGAATAATTTATGCTATAATAGCAATTGGGTTATTAGGATTTGTTGTTTGAGCTCATCATATATTTACTCTTTCTATTTATATTGATACTCGAGCTTATTTTACTTCTGCAACAATAATTATTGCAGTACCTACAGGTATTAAAATTTTTAGTTGATTAGCAACTCTCCATGGAACACAAATTAATTATAGACCATCTATATTATGAAGATTAGGGTTTGTATTTTTATTTACAGTAGGAGGTTTAACTGGTGTAATTTTAGCCAATTCTTCTATTGATGTAAGTCTTCATGATACATATTATGTTGTTGCACATTTTCATTATGTTCTCTCTATAGGAGCCGTATTTGCTATTATAGGAGGATTTATTCATTGATACCCCCTATTTTCAGGTCTTCATATAAATTCTTTCTTATTAAAAATTCAATTTTTTACTATATTTATTGGTGTAAATCTTACTTTTTTTCCTCAACATTTCTTAGGATTAGCAGGAATACCTCGACGATATTCAGATTATCCTGATGCTTATATTTCTTGAAATATTATTTCTTCTTTAGGATCTTATATTTCCTTATTAGCAACTATATTTATAGTTATTATTGTATGAGAATCAATAGTTAATCAACGAATTATTTTATTCACATTAAATTTATCTTCTTCTATTGAATGATATCAAAATCTTCCTCCTGCAGAACATTCTTATAATGAACTTCCTATTTTAAGAAATTTCTAATATGGCAGATCATATGTAATGGATTTAAACCCCATTTATAAAGGATTATCCTTTTTTTAGAAATTGCAACCTGATCTAATCTTAATTTACAAAATAGAGCTTCTCCCTTAATAGAACAAATCATCTTTTTTCATGATCACACTTTAATCATTCTACTAATAATTACTATTTTAGTAGGATATATTATATTCAATTTATTTTTTAATAAATTTATTAATCGACTTTTATTAGAAGGGCAAATAATTGAACTGATTTGAACTATTTTACCTGCTATTACTTTAATTTTTATTGCAATTCCCTCTCTTCGCTTATTATATTTATTAGATGAATTAAATAACCCTTTAATTACCTTAAAATCTATTGGTCATCAATGATATTGAAGTTATGAATACTCCGATTTTAATGATGTAGAATTTGACTCATATATAACCCCAGTTATTACCATAACCCCTAATAATTTTCGACTATTAGATGTAGATAATCGAATTATTTTACCAATAAATAATCAAATTCGAATTATAGTAACAGCTACTGATGTAATTCATTCCTGAACTGTTCCTGCTTTAGGGGTTAAAGTTGATGCTAATCCAGGTCGATTAAATCAAACTAATTTTTTTATTAATCGCCCAGGTATTTTTTATGGACAATGTTCAGAAATTTGTGGTGCAAATCATAGTTTCATACCCATTGTTATCGAAGTATTTCATTTAAACTTTATTAATGAATATATATAACATTAGATGGCTGAAAGTAAGTATTGGTCCTTAAACAACTTATAGTAATTTAACATTTACTTCTAATGACTTTAAAGAATTAGTTAAACTTATAACATAAATATGTCAAATTTAAATTAATATCTTACATATTATTCTTTTATCCCTCAAATAATACCTATTAATTGATTATTTTCTTTATTATTTTTTATTTTAATTTTCATTATTTTTAACATAATAAATTATTATATTTTTAATTTTAATATTAAATTAAAAAATAACACTAATAAATTTTCTTTAAGTAACTTAACTTGAAAATGATAACTAACTTATTTTCTATTTTTGACCCTTCTACTAACTTATTTAATCTTCCCCTTAACTGATTAAGAACTATAATTGGTTTACTATTCATCCCTTATTCTTTTTGATTAATTCCTAATCGACATTTTTTTTTATGAAATTTTATTTTAAATAAACTTCATTTAGAATTTAAAACTTTACTAGGAAATAATATTCATGCAAGAAGATCAACTTTTATTTTTGTATCAATATTTTTTTTTATTTTATTTAATAATTTTCTAGGATTATTCCCCTATATTTTTACCAGTACAAGTCATCTTACTTTATCACTATCTTTATCTTTACCATTATGACTTAGATTTATATTATATGGATGAATTAATAATACTAATCATATATTCACCCATATAATTCCTCAAGGAACTCCTGGTATTTTAATACCTTTTATAGTTTTAATTGAAACAATTAGAAATATTATTCGCCCAGGAACTTTAGCTGTTCGATTAACAGCTAATATAATTGCAGGACATTTATTAATAACTTTATTGAGTGGAACAGGCTCTAATTTTCCATCTTATCTTATTATTATCTTAGTTCTTATTCAAATTCTTTTACTAATTTTAGAATCAGCAGTTGCGGTAATTCAATCTTATGTTATTGCAATTTTAAGAACTCTTTATTCTAGTGAAGTAAATTAATGAAAATAAATTATAATCATCCATTTCATTTAGTAGATTATAGACCTTGACCTTTAACAGGAGCTATTGGAGTTATAACCTTAGTTACAGGAATAATTAAATGATTTCACAATTTTAATATAAGCTTATTAATTTTAGGTTATATTATCACTCTTTTAACTATATATCAATGATGACGAGATATTTGTCGAGAAGGAACTTTTCAAGGTAAACACACTATTTTAGTTACCAAAGGACTACGTTGAGGAATAATTCTCTTTATTATCTCAGAAATTTTTTTTTTTTTATCCTTTTTTTGAGCTTTTTTTCATAGAAGTCTTTCCCCTAATATTGAAATTGGATCCATATGACCTCCTTTAAGTATTATCCCATTTAACCCCTTTCAAATTCCTCTACTTAATACTATCATTTTAATTACTTCAGGGGTTACTGTTACATGAGCTCATCATGCTTTAATAGAAAATAATTTTTCCCAAGCAACTCAAGGATTATTATTAACAGTAATTTTAGGTATTTATTTTACAATTCTTCAAGCATATGAATATTTTGAAGCACCCTTTACTATTGCTGATAGAATTTATGGATCAACATTTTTTATAGCTACTGGATTTCATGGTCTTCATGTAATTATTGGGACCATTTTTCTTCTTACTTGTTTAATTCGTCACCTTAAAACCCATTTCTCAAGAAATCATCATTTTGGGTTTGAAGCTGCAGCTTGATATTGACATTTTGTAGATGTAGTTTGATTATTCCTTTATATCTCTATTTATGATGGAGGTAATTAATTATTTATATAATATAAATAGTATATTTGACTTCCAATCAAAAAGTTTAATAGTTACTTTAATATAAATAATTATTTCAATTTTATATTTAACTATTTTAATTATGATTATTTCTAATATTATAATATTTTTATCTATTATCTTATCAAAAAAATCATTTATTGATCGAGAAAAATGTTCCCCCTTTGAATGCGGGTTTGACCCTAAATCTTCCGCTCGAATTCCTTTTTCATTACATTTTTTTTTAATTACTGTAATTTTTTTAATTTTTGATGTAGAAATTGCATTAATTTTCCCAATTATTCCTTTATTTAAAGTAGTAAATTTCTATATTTGATATATCTCTTGCTTTTTTTTTATAATAATTTTATTATTAGGATTATACCATGAATGAAATCAAAATATACTTAATTGAACTAATTAAATATAATTACATAGGATTTTAGTTTATTTTAAAACATTTGATTTGCATTCAAAAAATATTGAAATTCAATATATCTTAAAATAAGAAGCAATTTGCATTTAATTTCGACTTAAAAGATAGGGATATTTCCCCTTATTTATTAAATTAATTGAAACCAAAGCAGAGGTATATCACTGTTAATGATATTATTGAATAATAATTCCAATTAATTTTGAAATATCTTATAATTAAGCTGCTAACTTAATTGTTAGTGGTTAATCCCATTAGTTTATATAGTTTAAAAAAAACCTTACATTTTCATTGTAATAATAAAATTCTCTTTTTTATAAATATTTAAAGATTTAATTAATCTCCTTAATATCTTCAATATTATGCTCTAAATATAAGCTATTTAAATTTATAATTTAAATAATTTTAATAAATAATATTCATAAAATAAATCTAAATAAATAAATTGAAAATTATTTATTTGGAAAAATAGTATATACTCTAGATATTTTTCTAATAATATTATACATACCTTGGCCCTCTTTAATTTCTGTTCACCGTATATCAATATTTTTAAATAAATTTTGTCTTTTTTTAAATAAAAATGAGTTAATCCGTAAGTTGATAAATTTGGTATAAATCATATAATACATAAAAAATTTCTTAATTTATAAGTAAAAATAAATTTATTTACAGAATAAACTTGCATTTTTCTCACTAAATATCCTAAATAAACTCCAATTAATCTAACGTATATAACTATTATTTTTATATTTAAAGGCATATAAATTATATAAGGGTCATAAAAAATTATTCATCTTAGGCAAGATCCTCTTACTACTCTTATAAATAATAAAATAAATATTCTTTTTAATATGGTATAATCTTCCTCAAATAAATTATAAATAGAAATTAAATTATAATCATTAATTATTAAATATATTACTAAACGAATAGTATAAAATATTGTTAACCCAGTAGAAATATAATATAAAAAATAAATAAATATATTTAATCTTCTCATAGAAACTAACTCTAAAAGTAAATCCTTTGAATAAAATCCAGCTAAAAAAGGAATCCCACATAATGCTAAATTTGAAATATTTATACATAATGCAGTTATAGGAATAAATCCCCCAATTCCCCCTATAAATCGAATATCTTGTATATCTCTTATTATATGAATAATAACTCCCGCACATATAAATAATAATGCCTTAAATATAGCATGAGTTAATAAATGAAAAAAAGCTAAATCTGGTATTCCTATTCTTAAAATTCTTATTATTAAACCTAATTGTCTAAGAGTAGATAAAGCAATAATTTTTTTTAAATCAAATTCATAATTAGCAGAAACCCCAGCTATAAATATTGTTAACCCTGATAATAATAATAAAATTTTAAAAAATAATATATTTTCTAATAATAAATTAAATCGAATTAATAAATATACTCCAGCAGTCACTAAAGTAGATGAATGAACTAAAGCAGAAACAGGAGTAGGAGCTGCTATAGCGGCCGGAAGTCAAGATCTAAAAGGAATTTGAGCTCTTTTTGTTATAGCTGCTACAATAATTATTACCCCAATAATTATTATTTCATAATCATTTTTTATAAATTCTAAATAAAAAATATAATTTCAACTCCCATAATTTAATATTCAAGAAATTACTATTAAAATAAAAACATCCCCAATTCGATTAGATAAGGCAGTTAATATCCCCGCATTATAACTCTTAAAATTTTGGTAATAAATTACTAAACAATAAGATACCAATCCTAACCCATCCCAACCTAATAAAATTCTAATAATATTAGGTCTAATAATTAATAAAATTATTGAAAAAACAAATAATAATACTAAAATAATAAATCGACTTAAATTTAACTCAGATCTTATATAACTATTTCTATAATAAATTACAACAGAAGAAATTAATATTACAAATATTATAAATAATAAAGATATTCAATCTAATAAAATTGATATGACAATTCTAATAGAATTAAAAGAAATTAATTCCCACTCCAAAAACACTACTATATTATTTATAATAAAATATATCATTATTATAAATATCAATATTCTCATTATAAATAAAAAAAAAAATCTAATAAAACAAATTGAATAATTCTTATTAATAATTTAAAATGATATTTTTCATATTTTTGACACCACAAATCAATATTTTATTTAAATTATTTAAATATAATCATATTATTACATAATCAATTTTTATAATTAATAAATTTAAAGGAAGTCAATGTAATATTAATAATAAATATTCTCGAGATACCCCTATATAAAATCTATAAATCCCTACATAATATTTTCCATGTTGAGTATAAGAATATAAATATAATCTATAACCAGCTCTAAAAAAAGAAATTAATATTAATATAATCATACAAACCCAAGACCATCCCACTAATCTATTTAATAATCTAATTTCCCCTATTAAATTTAAAGAGGGGGGAGCTGCTATATTTGAAGATAATAATAAAAATCATCATAATCTTATAGAAGGTATAAAATTTATTATTCCCTTATTAATATATAAACTTCGTCTATGTAAACGCTCATAATTAATATTAGCTAAACAAAATATACCAGAAGAGCATAATCCATGGCCAATTATTAAAATATAAGATCCTGGATAACCTCAATTATTTATTGTTATAGTTGCGCTAAGTACAATTGGTATATGAGCAACAGAAGAATAAGCAATTAAAGATTTTATATCTACCTGACTAAAACATTTTAGGGTAATATAAAATCCCCCAAGTAATCTAATCACCAATCAAATAAAATGTAAATTTAACCCTAATTTTTCAATTAAAATAAAAATTCGTATTAATCCATATCCCCCTAATTTTAATATAATCCCCGTTAAAATTATCGATCCTGAAACTGGGGCTTCAACATGAGCTTTTGGTAATCATAAATGGACAAAATATATAGGCATTTTAACTAAAAAAGCTAGAATTAAACAAAAATATAATAAATATGAATCTAAACTTATTAATTCTAAAATATAAATAATAATATTATCCATCTCATTAAAAATATATAAAATTCCCATTAATAAAGGTAAAGATGCAAATAAAGTATAAAATAATAAATATATCCCAGCTTGAATGCGTTCAGGTTGATCCCCTCACCCAATAATTAACAATAAAGTTGGAATTAATCTTCCCTCAAAAAATAAATAAAATACGAATAAATTTATAACAGAAAAAGTTAAAAACAATATTAATAATAAAAAAATTAAATTAAATATAAAAAATTCAACATAATAATTTTCTTTAAATAAATTTTCTCTAGCTATTATTATTAAAATACAAATTCAAATTCTTAATATAACTAACCCAAAAGATATAATATCACATGAATATATATAACTCAAATTACAAAAATGCTCAACTAACACTGTAATATTCATAAATAAAAATATTAATAATATTAATATTATTGGAACCATTCAGAATATGTTTTTTTTTAAACATAAAGGGATTATAAAAATTATTTTAAATAAAAATTTTATCATTATAATAGATTAGATCTTTGAAAATAATCATTTCCATGAGTACGAATTATTGAAACTAAAATAGACAATCCTAAAGCTCCTTCCCATGCAGAAAAAGTTAAAAACAATATTAATAAATATATATTATTTTCAATATAATTTAAATAAATTAAAAAAAAAAAAAAAATTCTTAATACAATAAATTCCAATCTTAATAAAACAATTAATAAATGTTTTCGTTTTGACACAAAAATTAAATTCCCAATAATATATATAACTAAAATAAATAATCATCTATGTATAACTATCATTAGTTTTTATAGTTTAATTAAAACATTGGTCTTGTAAACCAAAATTAAGATTTTTCTTTAAAAACTTCAAAGAAAAAGAAATTTCTTTATCTGTAATCTCCAAAATTACTATTTTTATAAACTATTCTTTGATATTATTAAAATATTTTTAATTACAATAATAATATTTTTATCTTTTATTATATTTTTTATTAATCATCCTTTAGCTATGGGATTAATAATTTTAATTCAAACACTTTTTATTTGTTTATTAACAGGAATATTAATTAAAACTTATTGATTTTCCTATATTCTTTTTCTTACATTTTTAGGAGGATTATTAGTTTTATTTATTTATGTTACTAAAATTGCTTCTAATGAAATATTCAAATTTAATATAAATTTTAAATTTATTATATCTTTTATTTTATTTTTTAGTTTAATCTTATATTTTTCATATAATAATTTTATTATTTTTAATAATTTAGAAATAAATAATTTTTATAACATATTTATATTTTTTAATAATGAAAATATAATTAATTTATCAAAATTATACAATAACCAAACCTTTTTATTAATTTTAATATTAATTATTTATTTATTTATTACTTTAATTGCAGTAATTAAAATTACAAATATTTTTTATGGTCCTTTACGTGCAACTAATTAATTTTACCAATGATAAATCAATTTACTCCTATTCGAAAAACTCACCCAGTCTTAAAAATTATCAATGGATCTTTAATTGACTTACCTACCCCCTCTAATATCTCCACTTTATGAAATTTTGGGTCTCTTTTAGCTTTATGTTTAATTATTCAAGTTGTTACAGGATTATTTTTAACCATATATTATACAGCTAATGTTGAATTAGCTTTTTATAGTGTAAATTATATTTGCCGAAATGTTAATTATGGATGATTAATTCGAACCTTACATGCTAATGGAGCTTCTTTTTTTTTTATTTGTGTTTATATTCATATTGGACGAGGAATTTATTATGAATCCTTCAATTTAAAATATACATGAATAGTCGGAGTAATTATCCTTTTTTTATTAATAGCAACAGCTTTTATAGGTTATGTTTTACCTTGAGGGCAAATATCTTTTTGAGGAGCAACAGTTATTACTAACCTTTTATCAGCTATTCCTTATATTGGAACTACCTTAGTAACTTGAATTTGAGGTGGATTTGCTGTTGATAATGCAACTTTAACTCGATTTTATACTTTCCATTTTTTACTCCCATTTATTATTATAATAATAACAATAATTCACTTATTATTTTTACATATAACAGGATCAAATAATCCCTTAGGTATTAATAGTAATTTAGATAAAATCCCTTTTCACCCTTTTTTCACCTTTAAAGATTTAATTGGATTTTCAATTATATTACTTATTTTAATTATACTTACACTTGTAAGTCCTAATTTACTAGGAGATCCTGATAATTTTATCCCAGCTAACCCATTAGTAACTCCTGAACATATTCAACCAGAATGATATTTTCTTTTTGCATATGCAATTTTACGATCAATCCCTAATAAATTGGGAGGAGTAATTGCTTTAGTATTATCTATTTTAATCTTAATTATTTTACCATTCACATTTAATAAAAAAATTCAAGGAATTCAATTTTATCCTATTAACCAAATTATATTTTGATCCTTACTCACAATCATTATCTTATTAACATGAATTGGGGCCCGTCCAGTCGAAATCCCTTATATTATTACAGGTCAAATTTTAACTATCTTATATTTTTCTTATTTTATCTTAAATCCCATTATAAATAAAATATGAGATAATTTAATTTTTAATTAATTTATTTAATGAGCTTGTTATATAAGCATTTGTTTTGAAAACTTAAGAAAGAATATAATTCTATTAATTTTATACTAAAAATAATCAAATTATATTAAAAAAATTTTTAAACCTAAAAAAAATAATAAAAAATTCAATGAGATAGGTAAATAACTTTTTCAAGCTAAATACATTAATTTATCATACCGATATCGTGGAGAGTTCCTCGATCCAAACAAATAAAAAAGAACTATTCATTTCAAATAAAAAAGTAATCTATATAAAACCCCTAAATAAACTAAAACAATATTATCTATAAATAAAATTCTTGAATATTCTGCTAAAAAAATTAAAGCAAATCCACCTCTTCTATACTCAATATTAAATCCAGAAACTAATTCTCTTTCTCCCTCTGCAAAATCAAAAGGAGTTCGATTAGTCTCCGCTATTATAGAAGAAATTAAACAAAGTCCTAAAGGAAACATTAAAATAACTAATCAAATAAATTCTTGATAAACTCTAAATATTATTAAATCAAACCCTATAATTATAATAATTCTAGATATTAAAATTAAAGCTAATCTCACCTCATAAGAAATAGTTTGGGCCACAGCTCGCAACCCCCCTAATAAAGAATAATTAGAATTAGAAGCTCACCCTGCAATTATTACTGTGTACACACCTAATCTAGTACAACACAAAAAAAATAAAACCCCTAAATTAAATCTAATTATATTAAAATAATAAGGAATTACCATTCAAATTAATAAAGACAAAATAAATCTTATAATAGGAGAAAAATAATAAGATATATAATTCGAAGAAATTGGATAAGTTTGTTCTTTTGTAAATAATTTAATAGCATCTGAAAAAGGTTGTAAAATCCCCATTATCCCAACCTTATTAGGTCCTTTTCGAATTTGAATATAACCTAATAATTTTCGCTCTAACAATGTAAGAAAAGCAACCCCAATTAAAACCCCTAAAATTAAAATAATAGCCCCTATAAACACTAATAATATATCAATTATTATCATATACTATCTATATAACCTAACTTTATATATTAATGATTTCTAAAACCATCACATTTTTCTGCCAAAATAGTTTTAATTTAATAATTTTTACTTTATAATTTATAATAATTTTAATAATATTCTCAATTTTAAATTTAATTTTAATATTTGATCCTTTCGTACTAAAATATTTTATTTTTCTAAAGATAGAAACCAACCTGGCTTACACCGGTTTGAACTCAGATCATGTAAGATTTTAATGATCGAACAGATCAAAATTTTAAACTTTTGCATTTAAATTTATCTAATCCACATCGAGGTCGCAAACTCTTTTTCTATTCGTACTAGAAAAAAAAATTACGCTGTTATCCCTAAGGTAATTTTTTCTTATAATCAAAAATTTTTGGATCATATATTCACTTATTTATGTTTAAATATTAAAAAAAGTTTTATTTATTTTTCTATCACCCCAATAAAATAAATAAATTAATTTTAATTATTCAATACCCAAATAACTTAAATTATTTTTATTTATAAAACTCTATAGGGTCTTCTCGTCTTTTAAACTTATTTTAGCTTTTTAACTAAAAAATTAAATTTTATTTATAACTAAGAGACAGTTTATATTTCATCCAATCTTTCATACAAGTCTTCAATTAAAAGACTAATGATTATGCTACCTTTGTACAGTCAAAATACTGCAGCCCTTTAATATTATATCAGTGGGCAGATTAGACTTTAAATTATTTTTCAAAAAGACATGTTTTTGATAAACAAGTGAATATAAATTTTTGCCGAATTCCTTTTAATTATTTCCTATTCATTAATTTAACCCAAATTAATAATCTTTAACAATATACTAATTTTATCATTATTTTTAATTTTAATATTATTAAAAATTATTTTTTTTTAAAAATTTAAATTAAAATAAAATTTTCATATTAAATAAAATTATTTATAATAAATTATAATTTATTAACAATTTAAATTCTAAAAATTTTATATGTATATAAATCTTAATATTAATTTTCTTTTATTATAAAAATTTATTTTAAAGCTTATCCCTTAAAATATTAAATTCTTAATTAAAAAAAACTAATTAATTAGTTTTTTTTTAATTAAAAATAAAATTAAATTTTTTTCTAAAAAAACTAGATATCTTTAAAAACGATTAACATCTCATTTCAAATTAATTATTAAAAATATTTTTTCAACAATAACTTTTTTAATTAATTATCTCTTTTAAATTCGAGAATATTTTAAATATAAATTTTAATTAATAAACTCTGATACACAAGATACAATAAACTAAATTTACTTTTTATCAAATTCATTTTCACCTATTTCACAATTCTTTCTCAATACTACTTTACTATAAATTTTTAAATTTTTTCTCTTAAAAATACTTAAACCCCCATTTAATATTTTTAATTAAAATTATTTTTATTAATTTTCCCAATTATTAATTCACCTCTTTCAAATTAATTGGATTCCAATATCATTTCAATGTAAATGAAATACTTATTCAAGCTCTAATTTGATCTTTCTAGAAACACTTTCCAGTACCTCTACTTTGTTACGACTTATTTCAATTTATTTATGAAAGCGACGGGCAATATGTACATATTTTAATTTTAAATCATTTTATTATATTAAATAAAATTACATTTAAATCCACTTTCAATTATTTTTTTTTTACAAAATAATATTCATTTAAATAAATTTATTGTAATCCATTATATTCTTAATTATAATCTGCATCTTGATCTGATTTAATTTTCTATTTTAAATTTTAAATATTATTTATTATTAAAAAATATTTTTTTAACAACGATATACAAAATAAACAAATTAAGTAAATTTAATCGGGGATTATCAATTATTAAACAGATTCCTCTAAATGAACTAAAATACCGCCAAATTATTTAAATTTCAATAAATAATTATTTACTACTTTAGTATTTTAATTTAAATTTTAATAATAGGGTATCTAATCCTAGTTTTTTATTAAATTTATTAATAACATAATTTAAACATAAAATTTTTTTAAATTAAAATTTCACCTAATAATTTAAAATTTAATTTATTTTTTATTTTGTATTATTTAATAACTAATAAAATTTAATTTAAATTTTGTTTAACCGCAACTGCTGGCACAAAATTAGTTTTTAATTTAAATATTACTAAATCTTAATTTCTTAAATATTTAATATTAATTACTATAAATTTAATTTTTATATTATTAAAATATAAAAAAATTAACACTAAAATTTATATGTAAAATAAATTTATAATAAAATCTATAAACTATAAAAATTTATTTATATGTAAAATAAATAACATAGAATTTTTTTTTTTTTTTTTATATTAAAATATTTATTATAAATTATTAAATTTTAAATATTTACTTTTCTTTTTTTCCCTAATATTAATTTGAAAATTAATAGTTATATTGATTTAAGTAATATTCATTTAAATAAAAATATATTAATATTATTATTAATTAATAGGTAAATTTAATTAATTATTAATAATATTAATATATTAAATTATTTAATATATATATATATATATATATATATTAAACCATTTCTAATAAATTTTATATATAAATAATA